GGAGCGCGATTGGTTTCTAAGATCACTTCCGGCTCTAGGCCTTTTATTAGTTAGTCCCGGTAAAGCTCCCAGGCGGCGTATTTTTTTGAAACGAGGTCCCCGGTAACGCGACATAAAGACTCCTTAATTTTATTCTTTTTTATATTTTATTCTTATTGATGAAATTTCATTTTACAGAATAAAGCTAAACTAAAACTGAACTAAATGATAAATGAAGCGAAGTTTACGGAAGTAGTGTACTTGTACTATAAAGAAAAAAATAAGACATGTATTTGGATAATGAGATGAATTGGACAAATATCCAGACCTTTCTATTCTTCTATATATATATCTATATTCTATATAGATATATTCTATATAGATAGAGAAAAAAGAGAAAAAAACTCTTTTCGTGACATAGTTGGAAGTTCCTATAACATAAAAAATCGACAACTTTTTGGAAAAAGAGGGAGAAGTTTTTTCAATATTCTTTTATTTCGGATTTCAAAGGCACATTCTCAATCATGTAAAAACTCGAATAAAATAAATAGAGAAAAGCCGGCTATCGGAATCGAACCGATGACCATCGCATTACAAATGCGATGCTCTAACCTCTGAGCTAAGCAGGCTCACATAAGAGAAATTAGACATGCATAGGAATTCAATAAACTATTGGAATCTTGGCTATTAATTTAAAAAAGAATACTATATTATATATATATATAGTATAAGTATATATATACTTAATTATATAAGAATAAGATTATAAGATTTGCATTCTTAGTGATTCATTATTAGCTAGTAGCTAGTCATAATGAATATCGAAAAATAGAATATAGAATGGAAAGGAAATATTCAATACTCATACTTACTATAGAATATAACGATTAATCTAGCGATATATAATTTCGATTTCTTTTTCTCAATTATATCAATTAGATTATTCTTTTTAGATTCAAAAATTTTGATTTTTGCTTTCAAATCAAAATTGAAAGTATTTTTATTACACTTCTATATTTTATTCCATATCATATAGTTTTTCTATTTAGAAAAAAGAATCGACCGTTCAAGTATTCCAAATTGCATGGGAAAAACGAGCAGAAGAGAGACATATATACGTGGCATATATCCATCTATATTGAATTGCGGATACAGAAATGATAGAATCGTTTTTGATTGGACCAAATGTGGGTTTCCTATAGAAGATGAAACAAGATAACCAAGAAATCAAAGAAGAGAACAACTTTTTCGAAATAGGAATCCTTATTTAATTTAATGAATTCAACGGTTCCAGTAGAAATGAAGAAATGAAAGAAAAAGTAGAACAACATCACAATCAAAATGAGATCCTAATCTCAAAACAAAAAGAAAGGGGGATATGGCGAAATTGGTAGACGCTGCGGACTTAATTGGATTGAGCCTTGGTATGGAAACCTACTAAGTGAGAACTTTCAAATTCAGAGAAACCCCGGAATTAAAAAAATGGGCAATCCTGAGCCAAATCCTGTTTTCCAAAAACAAACAAAGGTTCAGAAGGTGAAAAAGGATAGGTGCAGAGACTCAATGGAAGCTGTTCTAACAAATGGAGTTGACTGTGTTGCATTGGTAGAGGAATCCTTCCATTGAAACTTCCGAAAAGATGAAGGATATACGTATATACATACATATACGTACTGAAATACTCTATCAAATGATTAATAACGACCTGAATCTGTATTTTTTATATAAAAAACGGAAAAATTTGTTGTGAATCGATTCCATATTGAAGAAAGAATGGAATATGCATCGATCAAAGCATTCACCCCACAGTCTGATAGTTCTTTTGAAGAACTAATTAATCGGACGAGAATAAAGATAGAGTCCCATTCTACATGTCAATACCGGCAACAATGAAATTTATAGTAAGAGGAAAATCCGTTGACTTTAAAAATCGTGAGGGTTCAAGTCCCTCTATCCCCAAAAAAGCCCATTTGACTCCTTAACTATTTATCTTATCTTTTTTTTGTTAGTAATTCAAAATTCGTTATCTTTCTCATTCACCCTACTCTTTTACAAATGGATCTGGGTGAAAAATTTTTATCTTATGACAAGTCTTGTGATATATGATACATGTACAAATGAACATCTTTGACCAAAGACTCCCCATTTGAACGAGTCACGGTCGATATCATTATTCATACTGAAACTTACAAAGTCTTCCTTTTTTTGAAGATCCAAGAAATTCTAGCACCTGGATAAGACTTTGTAATACCCCTTGAATTGACATAGACCCAAGTTATCTAGTAAACTGAGAATGCGGTATCTGGAATGGTCGGGATAGCTCAGCTGGTAGAGCAGAGGACTGAAAATCCTCGTGTCACCAGTTCAAATCTGGTTCCTGGCACATGATTAATTTGTACGAGTCTCTTTTCTACAAATTCATTGATATGAATCGACATACATATGCATTAATAGTCTAGATCATATTACATACTTTCGGTCTTTAGAGAAATACCCCATCTATTTTATAGATGGGTAAAGA